GCATCAATATGGAAATATTTGATGCATGAAGACATAATCTCATTAAAGAATCTGATATCAATTCATCATGTGCTTTGAAAGAAAAATAAAAAATTAAATAACTTTTCTTTTTTGACTTGAAATAAACGTTTCTATTTCTTTATGGAAGAATGGAAAAACGATTTGTTCCAATTATATATCTATATATAGGAACAATAAAAGAAGATAAGATTTCATCGGAAATATCGACGGGTTCTTGTGTAGTCTAAATAAATAAATTGATCTTTCGAACTTACTCTTTATCGAATTTTAATATTTTAATATCAGAATAGTGTATATCATCATGATTGAATGGGTTAGGTCCACTTACTTTTTCTTTTGTTTATTTTATTTGAAAAATGAATAAAATAAGAGTAATGAATCTTTGGGAATTCAAGAGACGACTTATCATTATTTATTTGAATATTAAATATATTCAATATAATTGCTAATTTGAACATAACATATTCTTAGAATTCTAGATTCTATAGATATATAAATCTAATATAAATATAAATAAAATCTATAATAAAAAAAATAGATTAAATATATTAATTCAATATATTAAAAAAAGCCCCTTATCGGATTTGAACCGATGACTTACGCCTTACCATGGCGTTACTCTACCGCTGAGCTAAAAGGGCATATTTTATTAAATTACTGAATTGAGTAACTATTTATATATTTATATAAGATCTATCTATATAGATAGATTCTAATTGATAGATATATTATAATTGATTATTTCTAATTTTGTTATATCTAAGACTCATAAAGACTCATAGTAGTGAGTGGTTCATTTAGTAATGATAAATTGCATAGTGAGTATAAGATCAAAAAGTTTCTTGATATTGTGGATTTCATAAATATAAATTCAATCAATTTTTCATTTTTGATCAACCCTAATTGCCTAATTGAATTGATTGAATTTACTACTATACCATTCAAACGAAATGTAATTTTTCATTTTGACATGTTATGTATCTATTCATTCAACATAGATTCAAGCTATTTCATCAAATTTTGTGATGAAAAAAAATTGCACTCTTACCCTTAACTGACTTTTTAGAAAGAAAAAAAACAATTTTCAATCATTTTTTATTATTTCTTTTCTATTCCTATCTCTTTCCTTATTTTCAATATTGATTCTTTTTTAGCTTTAAAATAATTAAATTATTATGAATTTATATGATTATATGAATAAATAGATTCAATATGAAATTCATGAAATTTATATTATAGAAAGACGAATTTCTTCAATTCATCTTGTTGATTCATATTAGTCTTTTATGTGAATAAAATTTTGGAAAAATATATAATCTATATTGATTTAGAATTTAGAAGAAATAGAGAATTCGAAGATAAATGAAAGAAATTACAAATAAAAAAATTATATGGAATCGTGAAAGACGAAAGAATCCTTCGAACCTAGTCATATTCTTATATTGTCTTATATTGTATTGACAATTTAAAAAAACTGCTCATACTATGAGCATAGTATCAATATACTGTTGATCGAGCAAGTATGCCCCCATCGTCTAGTGGTCTAGGACATCTCTCTTTCAAGGAGGCAACGGGGATTCGAATTCCCCTGGGGGTAGGGTACTACGAAAGGAAATGGGTCATTATAAATCTAAATAAGCCTATAGTGGATTCTTCCTGGGTCGATGCCCGAGCGGTTAATGGGGGCGGACTGTAAATTCGTTGGCAAAATGCCTACGCTGGTTCAAATCCAGCTCGGCCCAAAAATTCGCCTATCCCACAAATTATGTCTTACTATAAAGATTCTGATTCATATCAGAATCTTTAAGTTAAGTATTTAAGTATAAAGCCAAGGAAAAAAGTAAGGCTAAGGCAAAAAAAATTGGAATTCAATTTGAAATTTATATAAATTTATGTATGTGATACGCTTGATTTTTTTGGGATTGTAGTTCAATTGGTCAGAGCACCGCCCTGTCAAGGCGGAAGCTGCGGGTTCGAGCCCCGTCAGTCCCGAGAAATCCAATAAAAAAAAAAATATATATCAACTTCTCTCTCTATTCTCTGGCTCTATTCTCTGGGAAGAAGGGAAAATAGAATACCTTTCCACAAGATTAAAAAAAAAACTCATAAACATATCATTCAAATTGAATACTTAATTTTGAATAATATCTGTGTTTCGTTACTTATTAATACACGCGTCAAGAACAATAAATAGGGTATTCAATTTAAATTAAAAATGAAAAAAAAAAAACTCATAAACATATCATTCAAATTGAATACTTAATTTTGAATAATATCTGTGTTTCGTTACTTATTAATACACGCGTCAAGAACAATAAATAGGGTATTCAATTTAAATTAAAAATGAGGTCCCTATTCTTATATTAGTATTAGCAGGGTAATTCATAATCTTTTTAAGTTAACGAAAAGGCTATTTTGGTATTTACAAGGAAATAAACAATTATAAAATAGTTTCTTTGATGGAATCTTCATGGAATTTTATGGAATTTTTCCATTTTTTTTTTTACCGGGACTTATATTGATATTTATCATATCACACTTTTTGAGTTTCCAAGAAAAGAGAAAAAACAATATTATTAATAAAGGGAGTCCCATTAGAAACATAAACAAACAAAATTTTCATTGAAATTCTATTTTTTGGGTTTCATTGTAAACTATGTAAGTTAAGTGTAAAGGAAAGGTGGTTATAAGATACTAGATTGCATAATTATACAAGAAAGGCCATAAGATTATAGAAAATAAAGAAAAGAATGATAAAAAAAAATAGGGTCAAAGAGTCAAGGTATTCTTGGATAATTGATTGATTAGATAAGGAATCAATTTTGAATTCGGTATGGATAAAAGATCTTCCTATGTTATACTATTCAATTCTCGACAATAAGTCGATTTCATAGTCCAGATATTGTTATTCATAACATTGACCTGATTCGATATCATCGAGATGTAATTCATCCCATTGAATTTACAGGCAAAAGATTGATAATCTCTATGGGATTAAATCCCGAGTTATTGCGAAGTAAAAAAAAAAAATGAAACGATGAGATTATGGAAGTAAACATTCTCGCATTTATTGCTACTGCATTATTTGTTCTAGTTCCAACTGCTTTCTTACTTATAATCTATGTAAAAACGGTTAGTCAAAGTAACTAATTTGACTGAAACTGAACTTCTTTCTTAGTATTAGTATTTAAAAAAGAAAAGGAAAACAATTTGAATTTCACGTTTGAAATGAAAGAAAATGCGCGTACGAGACTAGAAATAGAAAAAGAAGCATTCTATTAGATTAGAGATAGTATGGTAGAAAGAAATGAATCTTTTTACCATACTATCGATTATTCTGATTACTGAATCTTCTTATTACTTAAGAAAATATCTATATATCAAATTTTATTATATCGATCAAAGTTTTATTTCTCGGCTAAAAAACTAAATGAATAGTATTCCTCTTCCTAGAGTCCACTTCTACCCCATACTACAAGTGAAAGAGAAAATGTAAAAACTACCATTAAAGCAGCCCAAGAAAGACTTATTATATCCATGTGAATTATGTCCCCTATCTCTATAAATATTAAGCAATTCTTCTATTATTTTTTTTCTATAATTTTCATTAATAATAGTGAAATTAATGGCGCAGAGTCAAAAATGGATTTATACCCAATCTTTATGAAAAAAATCCAAGAAATCCATTTAATAACTTGTTCTTATAGTAGAATCAGGAAAAATTTAATACAATAAAAATATGCAGTGGCTTTTTTTTTTATAATTCTCAAAGTAATTTGAATACGATATGTACAAAAAAAAAAGACCTATTTTTTGTTTCCCTTCATTAAGTTAGAGGTATAAAAATGAAAAATATAGAATAAAAATAGGTTATTCTTTATCACATATCCCTCTTTCATTTCCGGTTGGGTCTAATCCTACTTGGTCTGCGTGAAAAAATTGGAAAATAGACTAGAGTCAAAACTACATTAGTAGTAGAAAGGTTATCTTATTCATATTTGATGAATCCTTTTCATTAACACTAAGAGAATCTTTCCTTGAATTGAATATCAGCAGTACCAGTCTCACGTATTCACATAACTTTAGCTTGAGGGAAAAGAACCTCTCGATCTATATGCTTAGAATCCAGTAAATATCATGAGTCCCCTTCTCTACTTATTTTTTAAGAATCAAAATTTGGCAAGTTATCTCAAAGAAGAAAAGAATACTGGATTTATAGTTTGAGTTTGTTACCAGGCGACACCCGGATTTGAACTGGGGAAAAAAGGATTTGCAGTCCTCCGCCTTACCACTCGGCCATGTCGCCGCCAAAACAATAAAATAAAAAGAATAGATGACAGTATTTTCCCCGCTTTTGGCTTTTGGTTAGGGCGAGATTGATTGCTCAACTTTCTTTATTGTACTTGCATCTTTAATTTGAATGCCACTACATGGATTCCTTTTCTAAAGAGATCTTCCTTTTTTATTGGATCGACCAACTACTTTTATTGATTTGATAGTCTCTGAAAATCTACAATAGCTAATAATTTCTCCTTCTTTTCTTTTACCCTTTCAATTAAAAACAATTCAAAACAGAATGGGAATTTTCAGGACGATATAATCAAATCAAAAATTATACATAACGAATCAGTATTAATTAAAAAAAAACTTTTTCAATCAACTCTATATCAATTATAACAACAATTATGAATATATGTAAACCCCAAAACATAAATTGTTTTACAGATATCTAATTGAATGTCCTATTTTTATATGATGACTATCATGAATTTTTTCATTTTCAATAAAAAATTAGTGTTGAAAATTTTATTTTATAAAGTAGCACATCTTCTTTTTTATTTTTAATAGAATTCTCAATTCTAATCAAATTCAATTCTAATAAAAAGGAGATGTCTATATGTTCCTATTTTGAAGAATTTGAACCCATAGCTATAAAATAAATAAACTTTTTAGTAAGCACTTCCATTGAATTTTACGGA